CATTATGTAGGAGAGATGGCCGAGTGGTTGAAGGCGTAGCATTGGAACTGCTATGTAGGCTTTTGCTTACCGAGGGTTCGAATCCCTCTCTTTCCGTACCTTCACCTAATTCATCGATCTTACTAACCACAATAGATCAAATAGCAATGGATACGACTATTCCAACAGTTAGACCTTTCTTTGATATGGATTCTCTATTGCTAATGGCTGGGAAAATACTGTGAAAGAAAAGAGTAGCGTAGACAAGAAATGAAAATATCCCTCTCGGTCTATGATACCTAAATGGAAGAAAAATCCGGATCAAACCCTTATTTATCTTAACCTTAGGTTAATTTACTTCGCCGAAAGGGAGCAAAATGGGTCGAACCCTTATTCTTATTAGTGTTGATTTTCTTTTTGTTAGGTTTAAGTCTGACGAGAATAATATTCTACAACTAGCAATTCATTTATTTTCAAACCGACCCATTTACTATCTATTATTTGATTGACGAATCCTTTATATTGGAATGGTTGAAGAGTCAAATGGTTTGGCAATTCCTCATGGGGGGATGAATCGAGAGAATTTTGAATTAGAGCTTTAGATTTTTGTTCATCCCTCGCCGCAATAGTATCTCGGGGTTTGCAGCGATAACTTGGTATATCGACTATACGACCATTGACTAAAATATGTCTATGGTTAACTAATTGGCGAGCTCCCGGAATAGTCGGAGCCATACCCAACCGAAAAAGAATGTTATCCAGGCGCATTTCAAGTAATTGTAGTAAAACCTGACCTGTTGACCCTTTTGCCTTTCCGGCGATACGAACGTATTTAAGTAATTGTCGTTCTGTAAGACCATAATGAAAACGCAATTTTTGTTTTTCTTCTAGGCGAATTCGATATTGGGATTTTTTCCCGGAACGCGATTGGTTTCTAAGATCACTTACAGCTCTGGGCCTTTTATTAGTTAGCCCTGGTAAAGCCCCCAGGCGGCGTATTTTTTTGAAACGAGGACCTCGGTAACGCGACATAAAGACTCCTTCTTCTTATTTATATTTAATTATTAATTCTTATTGATGAAATTTCATTCTACAGAATAAATCTAAACTAAAAATGAACTAAATTCTAAATAAAGCGAAATTTACTGAAGTATTATTCTATTAAAGAATAATGAGATGAGTTGGATAAATATCCAGATCTTTATATTCTATATATAGAAAAAGAAAAGGATTCTTTTCGTGAGATAGTTGGAAATTCCTATCACATAATAAATCAATGGCTTTTGCCAAAAGAGGAAGACATTTTTTTCAATATTCTTTGATTTCAAAGATACATTATCAATCATATAAAACATCGAATAAAATAAATAGAGAAAAGCCGACTATCGGAATCGAACCGATGACCATCGCATTACAAATGCGATGCTCTAACCTCTGAGCTAAGCAGGCTCACATAACATAAATTCGACATGCATAGGAATTCAATAAACTCTTAGAATCTTTGCTATTCACTATTATACTATTTTAATTCTTAGCTATTCATATTCGCTATTCATAATAAATATCAATATATTAAAGAATAGAATATAGAATTTCAAATAACTGTTAAATATTAAATATTATAGAAGATAACGATTAATCTAGCGATATAGAATTTCCATTTTTTTATATGATTTGATTTTTGAATTCAAAAATCAAATCAAAAAAAAAAAAAAGAATCGACCGTTCAAGTATTCAAAATTTCATGGGGAAATGAGTGGAAGAGAGACAGATGTATAGCGTATGTATCCACCTATATTGAATTGCCGATACAGAAATGATAAAATAGTTTTTGATTGGACCGAATATGAGCCTCCTATAAATATAGAAGATAAAAGAAGATAGACAAGACATAAAAGACAAAGAGGAGAAAACGCTTTTTCGAGACAGGAATCGGCATCTATCTAATGAATTCAAAGGGTCCGGTATAAATGAAAGAAAAAAGGGAATGAGATCACAATGAAATTTTCATCTCAAAAAGGGGGATATGGCGAAATCGGTAGACGCTACGGACTTAATTGGATTGAGCCTTGGTATGGAAACTTACTAAGTGATAACTTTCAAATTCAGAGAAACCCTGGAATTAATAAAAATGGGCAATCCTGAGCCAAATCACGTTTTCCGAAAGTTCAGAAAGCGAAAATAAAAAAGGATAGGTGCAGAGACTCGATGGAAGCTGTTCTAACGAACTATCGAAACTTCAGAAAAGATGAAGGATAAGCCTGTATACATAATACAGAAGAATTGTTATCAATCGATTCCATATTGAAGAAAGAATCGAATATTCATTGATCAAACCATTCACTCCATAATCTGATAGATCTTTTGAAGAACTTATTAATCGGACGAGAATAAAGATAGAGTCCCGTTCTACATGTCAATACCGGCAACAATGAAATTTATAGTAAGAGGAAAATCCGTCGATTTCAAAAATCGTGAGGGTTCAAGTCCCTCTATCCCCAAAAAGACCATTTGGCTCCCT